TTTATGAATGTTGTATTAATGAACGCGGTAATCTATATCGGCGCGTTCTCGCCTCGTTTATTGCCCTCTTGTGCTGTCCTGTCGTGTCGTCAATTGACAGTATGACTTAGGGCTCAATATAATTTGAGCGACAAAAAAAAATCATATTTAGGTAAACCACCTTGAATCTACTGCAGAGTGGTAGATCTTGGATCCAAGGTATAACCCTTTGTGACTGAGAGATATAAAGACGAAAAAGACCAATGAAATCAAGTTTCAAGGTTGTATTTAATGGTAAAGTTTGATTCCCATTAAACCCCCGAATATTTTATGTGTCTCCTTTTGGTGGCTCTCAGCCTGAGTTATATTAAGTTATATTATATTATGATGGCCACAGGGCCGCCCCTATGGTCCAGTGGTTAAGACATCTCTCTTTCACGGAGAAAACGAGGGTTCAAGTCCCTCTGGGGGTATACAAGACTATAGGAGCGGGATTTCCTATCAAGTGATCTATATTTGTCAAGTCCTTCTATTAGTCTACTTAGTGGGACTTTCTATTTTATATCAAGTGATATATATTTGTAAAGTCTGCCTGGGAAACGAAAGGAAGTGGCTTATGGAACGTCTAAAATAAATTAGACGCTGGGTCGATGCCCGAGTGGTTAAAGGGGACGGACTGTAAATTCGTTGACAAGATGTCTACGCTGGTTCAAATCCAGCTCGGCCCAACAATTCGCCAATCTACTTGATAGAACCCTTAAGAAATACCTGACCTGATACAAGAGAATAAAAAAGAATCCAAATTTTCTGCAAGATCTCTTCTTATTTCCCTGGGATTGTAGTTCAATAGGCTAGAGCACCGCCCTGTCAAGGCGGACGTTGCGGGTTCGAGCCCCGTCAGTCCCGACGTATCTAATCCAATAAGTAAATTAATTCGCCTCTCCATTTTCTGTCAAAGAAGGGACAGAGAGCAATTGAATTCCGAAGGGGTTTCCCCTCTTTTTTTTCAGGATTCTATCGAAGAAAGAACAAACCCTAAACTAAAATGAAAAGAACTAAAATAGTGAAGTTGATAAAATATTCCATCTTTTCTCCCGCGACTAATATTTCTCATACTTCTTTTTCTTCCAAATAAAATTGGATCATTAAAATTTAGAACCTAATTCCTCTCTTGTTCCACTTCGCTTGTATTGTTTGTTGGGGTTTTGTAGTTAATGGAAACGGACGGGTGGTTAGATGATACTTCAGTTGATGGTTCTACAAGGAAGACCTAAGGTAGGTTATAGAAAACAAAGAACATAAAAAAAAGGATAAATAAATGAATTTTTGATTGGTCCGGGAATCCAATCTTGGATTCGATATGGATAAAGGATCTTCGTATGTTATACTATTCAATTCTCGACGACGAATTAATTTAATAGCTCAGATATTTTTATTCATGATATTGATCCGATTCAAAATCATCGATAGTTAATAGTTAATGTATTCATTGAATTGACAGGCGAAAAATTTATTATCTCTATGGGATTAAATCCCGAGTTATTGTGAAATAAAAAAACGATGAGATTATGGAAGTAAATATTCTTGCATTTATTGCTACTGCACTGTTCATTTTAGTTCCTACTGCTTTTCTACTTATAATTTACGTAAAAACAGAAAGTCAAAATAATTAATTACTTTAAATGAAACTTGACTTCTGAATTATTCTCAATAGTTGAAGAAATCAAAAGAAAAGTATTCTATTTTTGCGTCTTAGATGAAATCCACGGGCTATAGTCGGCGGTATTCTATGAGATCCGAGAGTATGGTAAGTAAGAAATTTATTTCTTACTTACCATACTCTCTATTAGTGTTATAGTAGTATATAAAGTTATACTTGACTTTCTAATAAACTTGGTATACTATATTAGCTTCTATCTTCAATATATGTAGTTATTATTATTATTATCCATATATAGAATTGACGTAGGACCCAATTCTATTTCTTTGATCTATCTATTTATTCCGATTCCGATGAATCTCAAATAATTAGTCTTTATAGACTACATTTCTCCACTAGAATCCAATCCAATGGAATTTAGAAATGAAGATATTTTTATTTGAAAATTTTTCAATTTAAATAAAAAATGCGTTGCAGAACGATCTATAAAACAGTTTCATTCCTCAACTAAAGTAGGAGTGCTTCTAAAGTCCACTTCTTCCCCATACTACGAGTGAAAGGGAAAATGTAAAGACTACCATTAAAGCAGCCCAAGCGAGACTTACTATATCCATGTGAATTATGTCCCTTATCTCTATGATAGAATTATTCCATTATTGCTCACTAATAATAGTAGAATGAATGGTCCAGAGTCAAAAAAGGATTCTGGCAGAACACTATTGATGAACGAAAAAAAATCCATTTCAAAAATTCCTATATGATTTCTAATGATTTCTAATCGGGAAAGAATAAACACAAGTAAAATACACAATGACATTACAAAGGAATGTTAGTAATGGAATCCATTAATCAAATACGAGGGCCCCTTCTTTTTTTTTTTCGTGCCCTTGAAAGTCAAAATAGATCATAGATCAATTGCTAGATCATAGATCAATTGCTTTGCTATTCGTCTATATATATGTAGATTACAGTATAGAAAGCACTTTCCCCAACTAGTAGTTGAATTATCCCGGCTATACAATGTAATTCAAGACCCAATCAGTAGACATTACATTAGCAGTAGAAGAGAATCGGGAAGTCTTGCTTCGACCATTATTTCTAATTTTTCCATTAGAATCTTTCTTTGATTTGAATTTTAGATTCAAAGATTTCCAATCTTTTTTTTTTACAAAATTCCCAGAACAGAATAAAACAGCACAACAGAATAAGAAATTTCAATTCGTTTGTTGATGAGGCGGCACCCGGATTTGAACTGGGGAAAAAGGATTTGCAGTCCCCCGCCTTACCACTCGGCCATGCCGCCAAAACGATACACAATAGGAGAAAAAATTCCCCCCCTTTTTTTACTAGACTTTAGTTTATTGTACTTGCATATTGCATCCATTTTTTAATCCTTTTTCTAAATTTAGAAAAATTAGAAAAGAAACCTTTTATTGCCCTTTTGATTGTATTTGATCTACGCCTTCGATTGATTGTATAGTATCTCAAAACACACAATGCCGAAAAACTTCCACGGACTTTTGAAAAATAAAATGTGGATTTTTACTCAAAAAAGTCAAAATTTATGACAAAGGGGAACCATTAACTATTCCTTGACTAACAATTCGTGAATGATTCTGGGATTTGAATCTAAAATTTGGTTTGCCTGATGACATAAGAAAATACAAATTTATACATACTTAATTGATTGATTCTTTTGAATCAAAAATCCTTCTCAATTTCCATTATAACAAAAATTATAAGTATATGTAAACCCCAGAACGGAAATTGTTACACAGATACAAAATTTGCTATTTAGAGTCTGTTGCCTATAAATAAAGTAAATTCGTTGGAAGAAAAAAAGGGCCCGGCTGGGTATTGACCGGGCCAGGCCCAAAAGGCACTTCGAACAAAATAAAAGCAATAAGGTCTTCTTTATTTATCTTTCTATTTGGATCTTTCGAGCATCTAAATGGAATTGCTAATTATATAATAACGATAAAGAATGTGAAAGAAATACTTTCTTTAATCCTTACTTGATGTGTACTGTAACATAGTAATTATCTTTTTCGATTGGGAGAGATGGCTGAGTGGACGAAAGCGGCGGATTGCTAATCCGTTGTACGAGTTATTCGTACCGAGGGTTCGAATCCCTCTCTTTCCGTTTCCGTTGATGACTTTTTATTTTTTTCTTTAAAATTTTGCAAACCCCTTATTTATTTTTTTACTAGTTAAATGTGTGGAATAGCTAAAATAAAATCTTAAGAAAATTGTAAAATCAAGCAAGAAAAACAAAATTTTTATTTTATTCTTCACGTCCAGGATTACGTCCTGGATCATTGGATAGGAATCCAAAGATGAAGAGAGAAACAAAGAATATTACTACTGTGTAAACGAAAAGTTTGAGAGTAAGCATTACACAACCTCCAAGATCATTTTTTGAAAAAGAAAAACGAGAAAAGATAATAGATCCTCCATTTTTATATCACATATCCTATTTTGACACCAAGAAATGAATTCTAAAAATAGAAAAAAAAATGTTCAGAAATTCAAATGAAGTTGAAATTTGTAATAAGAGTCTTTGATTACCACAAATCACTTTCATACCCACAATTAGATATTGTAAGGGACCCTAATCTAATAGGGTATTTCGCCGGAAAAAGGATTAAAATTGGGAAATAGGACGAGCCTGATTTCTCGCCGCTATTCGAAATTTCAATGTTTGAATTGAAGGTTCATACTGTCAGACTTATTTGATCTTATCATCATAAATTGTTATAATTTTTCTCGAATAAATAATGATAATGAATTTTCTAGGATAGTGTTAAAATCTTATCGAAAACTTACAGCAGCTTGCCAAACAAAGGCTAAAAGAAAAAAGAACAGAGGTATGACTGGCATAACATCTACGATTGGATTCAAAAAAGCATAGGCTTCGGGCAATTTGGCGAAGAAAAGACTACTCGGATAAAGGGCAGAATTAAGACAGATCAAACTAAAGATATTAAGCATAACAGACATTTTTTTCGTCGAGATAATTGCATTTTGATTGAGTTATTGATATAAGGAAAAATGAAGAAAGTAGGGTAGACAAAAAAATCCTTCTTTTTCCGCTCAATCAAAAATCCTCCAATTCTCAAAGGAGAATAGAAGAAATCATACTTTCATACAATATCTTAATTGAATTATATGTAATGATCAATAAATCCAATTGAATTATTATAGATATACACATTCCAAAATCCTAACACGAATCTATAATCTATAATAGATTCTATAAAGAATAAAGATTTTCTCTAGATATTTGGACTGGAATTGACGAACACTTAATACCAATATTATTCTTTATTATTATTATAGTGTGCAATAAAAAAAGGAAATGGGGCGTAGCCAAGCGGTAAGGCAACGGGTTTTGGTCCCGCTATTCGGAGGTTCGAATCCTTCCGTCCCAGAGCATATCCATCCATTGTATCCTAATACTTCTTTTTTGTTCAACAAGGTTCTGTTTCAAGGTCTAATATTGGAATAGAATATTATTTCTCTTTTATTTTATATTTTTTCACAACACAAACTGAACTAAATCGAGTTCAAAATCCTTTTGTGACCCAGATAAAGATAAGATGGGGCATAGAGCATAGTTGCAGAAAGATTACTTAACCTCAGGTTAAACAAAATATGAAAAGAAAATACATATAAAACGAGGAAGTGCTTAGCCTATAGGTATGTATTGTTATCCTATTTCAGTGACAATAGTCTTTTTATTTTTGTGAAAAAGAAATTGCATCCCTAAAATAGTAAAATTGAAATATTTAACAATGAGATTTCTTTTTTTTGTTCAATGTATTTAGCTTATTTAGTTTATTTACTTTACATCATTTCATTGACAATTCTATTCGAAAAAAGCAAAGATTTCTCTTTCTTATTCTTATGATGATGATAAGAAAATAAAAAAAGGGAGTCTTTACTATAAAACTTTACTCAAATAATGATGTAGATAGAAAGTAGGAAACTTTTTCAAATATCAAGTATCAAGATTTCTAATTTGGAATCATTCCTTATAGGTTCCATCTTTGGGAAGTTGAAAATGGGTCAGTCTATCTTATTGAGTCACTTCAAGAAGCAGAGTCAAATAGAATTTCCTTATTCGTGTGATGCTAGTTATGTTATTTCTATATTTTATTTTGATTTCTGTCTATTTCTCTTAGATAGATATTAGATATTTTTTGCGAGATATATTTATAGAAAATTAGAAAAATGTTCATAAAAATAAAAATGTTCCATTCATACAAAAAAAGCCGAGGTCTTGCTAATTTTTCTGAAGAAAAATATTTATTATATTATCTATAAAAATAAATTATTATCTATGTAGAAAATAAGAAATATAAATGACTTTGTCTCTGTACTGATTGAACCAATGACTATTCATGATTCCATAATTGAATCAATTCCATACTGATTCCAAATTCGAGGAATGTTATGGTAAAACTTCGTTTAAAACGATGTGGTAGAAAGCAACGTGCGACTTGAAGGACACGATCCCGTGTGGATTCTTATCCACCATTTTATATTAGGAATGAAGGTGCTCTTGGCTCGACGTCATTTGTTCTATTCTACTATAACTCTTCTTTTTTTTATTGGGTTATAATGTAAATAGTTCATGATGGAGCTCGAGTAGAAAGTATTGATTAATTTCTCAGGGGCAACGATCTAGGGTTAATGCCAATTAATAAATTGGAACAACTTCGTAAGTATATCTTCTATAATTAATATAGATAATAGAAATCAAAAGGATCCGATTCGAGCAAAATTGAAAAAAAAAAATTGTTGGAACGGCTAAACCTTTTTCAATCCACAGTGTATCACGCACGAATCAACCGTTGGTATGATTCTTTGATAGAAAGAAATCACAAAAGGGGTATGTTGCTACCATTTTGAAAGGATTAAGAAGCACCGAAGTAATGTCTAAACCCAATGATTTAAAACAAAGATAAAGGATCCCAGAACAAGGAAACACCACTTTAATTGTCTCACGGATCCGAATAAAGAATCCAAATATATTTTAAACGAGACAAAAAGGGTGGGTTAAAGACCACTCAATAAAAAAAATAGATTCAAAATTAAAGAAAAATCTTTCAAATTTTTGAATTATTGAACTTGAGTTATGAGTACAAATGATTTTTTTTCAGGAAGGAAGCGAAATAAAAAAGACTATACTATGACTATGAGTTTAATTATAGAATAATTTATTTTATATGGATTCCTTTCCTATTTATTATAATTTTATCCATAGACAAAACTTCGAATCATTTTTTCTCGAGCCGTACGAGGATAAAACTTCCTATACGGTTCTAGGGGGGGGTTCTTTTTCATCTACATCTATCCCGATGAGCCGTCTATCGAATCGTTGCAATTGATGTTCGATCCCGAAGAGAAGGAAGAGATCTTCGGAAAGTGGGTTTTTATGATCCGATCAAGAATCAAACTTATTTAAACGTTCCCGCAATTCTCTATTTCCTTGAAAAAGGTGCTCAGCCTACAGAAACTGTTCAGGATATTTTAAAAAAGGCAGAGATTTTTAAGGAACTTGGCTCTAATCAAAACAAATTCAATTAAATTAAGGAAATAAAAACTAAGGGTAGGATAGTGATTTCTATATCATTTTGGATATCTTTTCTATACTTTGTTTTTTTATTTCCTTCTTTTCTTGCTCTATTCGTATCTATTTATCATATCATTGATAATTGATAATAATAATTTTCTAAGGAAAACCTTATTTGATTTATCCTCACAAAATAGCAAATTCCTGCAATTGGGCGGTTTTCATTCGAACTCTAATACCAAGTAAGAAACAAGGACTCGAAGTTATTCTATATAGATTCACT